AACCCCATATTTCTTTCTTATTTGTTGGGGATTATTGGTGGATCATTTTATATTGCGTAGCTTCAGACCATAGATTAAGCCAGGGAAGGGCTACTTCTACCCCTCCTGTATATTGTCTTTTTCGTTCCATGTTGCAATACAAATGTATTATTTAATTATATGAGATTGTATGAAAATGAATTCTTTAGTTATAGGAATAAAAAAAGAACGATTTATCCTTGATAATTTGTCCATGACGTGAGAGAACCCTGTCTTTATAGTTATAATTGAGGATAAAGACTATATACATAATAAAAAAATGATTATTCATCGAATGACTATTCATCTATTGTATTCTCGTCAAATAGGGGGTGATAAGACTCTATGGAAAAATGGTGGTTCAATTCGATGTTGTTTAACAAAAAGTTAGAACATAGATGTGGGCTAAGTAAATCAATGGATAATTCTGATGTTATTGGAAATACCAGTGGAAGTGAAGAACCCATTATAAATGATAAGGGGAAAAACACTCCTAGTTGGAGTAATAGTGACAATTATGCTTTCAGTAATGTTGATTATTTATTTGATATCGGGAATATTTGGAGTTTGGTCTCTGATGACACCTTTTTAGTTAGAGATAGTAATGGTGACAATTATTCTGTCTATTTTGATATTGAAAATCAGATTTTTGAGATTGACAATGATAGTTCTTTTATGTTTATGAGTGAACTAGAAAGTTTTTTTTCTAGTTATTTGAATAGTGGGTCCAAGAACTACTATTATCATTACATGTATGATACTCAATCTAGTTGGAATAATCACATTAATAGTTGCATTAATAGTTATATTCATTTTGAAGTTAGTATTAATAGTGATATTTCAGGTTATACCGATTATTACAGTAACAGTTATAATTATAATTATAGTTTCATTTATACTGAAAGTAGTGAAAGTGGGAATTCGAGTATAAAAACTAGTAATAATGACAGCGATCTCAATATAAGAGAAGAGTCTAATGATTTCGATATGAATCAAAGATACAAACATTTATGGGTTCAATGCGAAAATTGTTATGGATTAAATTATAAAAAATTTTTTAAGTCAAAAATGAATATTTGTGAACAGTGTGGATATCATTTGAAAATGAGTAGTTCAGATAGAATCGAACTTTTGATTGATTCGGGCACTTGGGATCCTATGGATGAAGAGATGGTCTCTATGGACCCTATTGAATTTCATTCAGAGGAAGAACCTTATAAAGATCGTATTGATTCTTATCAAAGAAAAACAGGTTTAACTGAAGCTGTTCAAACAGGCATAGGTCAACTAAATGGTATTCTAATAGCAGTTGGGGTTATGGATTTTCAGTTTATGGGAGGTAGTATGGGATCCGTAGTCGGCGAGAAAATCACCCGTTTGATCGAGTATGCTACTAATCGATCTTTACCTGTCATTATTGTGTGTGCTTCTGGGGGAGCACGCATGCAAGAAGGAAGTTTGAGCTTGATGCAAATGGCTAAAATATCTTCTGCTTTATATGATTATCAATCAAATAAAAAGTTATTCTATATATCAATCCTTACATCTCCTACAACTGGTGGAGTAACAGCCAGTTTTGGTATGTTGGGAGATGTCATTATTGCTGAACCAAATGCCTACATTGCATTTGCGGGTAAAAGAGTAATTGAACAAACATTGAATAAAACAGTACCCGATGGTTCACAAGCGGCTGAGTATTCATTCCATAAGGGCTTATTCGACCCAATCGTACCACGTAATCCTTTAAGGGGTGTTCTGAGTGAGTTATTTCAGCTCCACGGTTTCTTTCCTCTGAATAAAAATTCAATATATTAAAGTATAGCACTTGATTCAATTCAATTATTTGTAGCGAACGAGTATTTAGTTCATCGTAAAAAAAAAAAAAAAAAAAAATAGAAAGAGAAAGAATAAAAAAGGATGGAAGAAGAAGAATAGGAAAGTTTTTTATATTAAAGTGAATTATCATACATATTTATGTAGAACGATGAATTAGGTACACTTAATTCAGGTCTATATTCCTTGCACTTATTAACTACTTAATATTATTTATATTAGATATACTTATCAGAAGATATCTTTAAAATACAAATATTAAATTGGGGCACCCATTCTATGACAGATCTACCCTCTATTTTTGTACCTTTAGTGGGCCTAGTATTTCCGGCAATTGCAATGGCTTCTTTATCTCTTCATGTCCAAGAAAATAAGATTGTCTAGATTCGATGAGAGCAAATCTCATCAATTTATTTCAACACTGGATCATAATACAAATATTTATTTAGTCTAATATGGTACGATATGTGGCTCTTTCCGAACACAAATGAAAGACTCATATGCATACGGATACACGATATCTACATAAATGCAGATTCTATATGGGTATAGCTGGTTAAAAATGGATCGGCGAATAGTTTTAAATATAAAGTCAATTTATCTAACTAATTACTCCTAATAGTTCCCGTCAAAATAGTGCTAGTTGATGAGAGTTACTTGGGGGTCAAGAAAAGTAAAGTCAAATTCATTTGGGTTATTCTCTCAATTCCAATCGAATACAACCTTAGTATAGTAAGTATAGTATGAACTGGCGATCAGAGCATATCTGGATAGAACTTATAACGGGGTCTCGAAAAACAAGTAATTTTTTTTTGGCCTGTAGCCTTTTTTTAGGTTCATTAGGGTTCTTAGTGGTTGGAACTTCCAGTTATCTCGGTAGGAATCTTATATCCGTATTTCCATCTCAGCAAATATTTTTTTTTCCGCAAGGGATCATAATGTCTTTTTATGGGATCGCGGGTCTATTTATTAGCTCCTATTTGTGGTGTACAATTGCGTGGAATGTAGGTAGTGGTTATGACCGATTTGATAGAAAAGAAGGAATTGTTTGTATTTTTCGTTGGGGATTTCCTGGAATAAATCGTCGCATTTTCCTTCGTTTCCTTATGAGAGATATACAATCCATCAGAATGGAGGTTAAAGAGGGCCTTTATCCTCGTCGTGTCCTTTATATGGAAATAAGAGGCCAAGGGGCGGTTCCCTTGACTGGCACTGATGAGAATCTTACTCCACGAGAAATTGAACAAAAAGCTGCCGAATTAGCATATTTCTTGCGTGTACCAATCGAAGTATTTTGAAATGAAGAATTAATGTTTTCTCAGTATGAGGTAGGGAACTTGCTAATTCCCTATTTTAATACAATTGAAGTTTCTTCAAAAAACTTATTTGATCAAAACATATTAGATTTTATTTCTCCCTTCTGTTAGCGGGTAAACCCACATGGAATAAAACAAAAGTGGGAGATTTTATATGGAACAACTAAACTCTAATAAAAATCCATTTTTTCTATACCAAAACCCTTTTTTTTATGCGCAGGGAGCCCCCAATTTATAATTTATACTAAAATTTATAATTTATACTAAATAAAATTTTATATAATTTATACTAATAAAAATAATAAAGTCTAATTAAGTATGCATTCATCAAACATATTCGAACATTTATTTCGTAATACAGAATTCATCTTTTTAGACCCAATATTTCGAATTTATAGGTTACATTATTCCTGGACTGTGGTTAGGCGGTGAAACATTTCGAAATAATTAATTGATCCGAGAAGGCATTTTTTTGTTTCGAAATCCAAATCATATTCGTTACTTCTAGTGGATTTTCGAGTATTCATCGACAGGACCAAAATAACAAATGGAGATGAAATTAGTTGGAATTTACCCAATAGAGATATCTCAATATTTTCTAAATACAAGGACTAAATTTTTACACAAAAATGGGAATAGATTCATTGGTTCGATACGATACCTTAGTTATAGAATTTGTGTTCAGATAAATATTTGATAAAATCCACGAATGCAGCAGATTCATTAACAATTTACAGATAAAAAATGAAAAAAAAAAAAAAAAAATCATTGACTTCCCTCCCATATCTTGTATCCATAGTATTTTTGCCCTGGTGGGTCTCTCTTTCATTTAATAAAAGTCTGGAACCTTGGGTTATTAATTGGTGGAATACCCGGCAATCTGAAACTTTCTTGAATGATATTCAAGAGAAAAGGATTCTAGAAAAATTTATAGAATTAGAAGAACTATTCCTCTTGGACGAAATGATAAAGGAATACCCTGAAACACAGATACAAAAGCTTCGTATAGGAATACACAAGGAAACGGTACAATTAGTCAAAACACACGATGAGTATAATCTCCATATCATTTTTAATTTATCGACAAATATAATCTGTTTCGCTATTCTAAGTGGTTATTGTATTCTGGGTAATGAAGAACTTGTTATTCTTAATTCTTGGGTTCAGGAATTCCTGTATAACTTGAGTGACACAATAAAAGCTTTTTCAATTCTTTTAGTTACTGATTTATGGATCGGATTTCATTCAACCCATGGTTGGGAACTTATGATTGGTTCGGTCTACAACGATTTTGGATTGGCTCATAACGATAAAATTATATCCGGTCTTGTTTCCACTTTTCCAGTTATTCTAGATACAATTGTGAAATATTGGATCTTTTATTATTTAAATCGTGTATCTCCTTCGCTTGTAGTCATTTATCATTCAATCAACGAATAAAGAACTCATTTGATCTCTTGATATCAATCAAATAAGAATGTTTCTTCGTGTTTAAAGAATAAAGTAAAGTATTTTCAATCTTACTTAATTCTTTATTTATACTTATACCTGTTCAAGGTATTCGTTCCATATTCTAGTACAATTATTCCAGTACAATGGCAGACTCGTGGATAGGGAACTACACTAGTTAGTTACCTTTCTAATTTATTGTAGAAATTCTGGGATCAATGATTGAACCATGCAAAATATAAATATTTTTTCTTGGGTAAAGGAACAGATGACTCGATCCATTTCTGTATCGATCATGATATATGTAATAACTCGGGTATCTATTTCAAATGCATATCCCATTTTTGCGCAGCAGGGTTATGAAAATCCGCGTGAAGCAACTGG